GGAACAATACTATCAAACTTCTTAATAGCATTATCGATTAAAAATGTATTTTCTAGCATTTGACCGCGTACCATTGAAGGCTTTAGCCGCACACTTGAACGATAACCCAAAAAGTCAAGGGAATGATTGGATAATTGGTTTATATAAATCCTTCCTGGTTGAGACCACAGGTAAAAATAAGATTTCCAAAAATTGACAAAGTAATATTTCAATTTATTCATCAAAAGAAACGTCCCTTTTGAAGCAAGAATTGATTTTCCTTGATACCTAACATAATGCATGAAAGAATCTTTGAACAACCATAAATTCGCTTGAAAAGCCCTGGCAAAGACTTCTGCAAGATGCTCTATTTTTTCATAAAAATATATTCGTTCAATAAGGGCTCCAGAAGATGTTGATCGTAAGTGAGAAGATTGGTTACGTAGAAAGAGGAAGCCAGATTCATATTCACATACATAAGAAGTATATAGGAAGAAGAATAGTCTGTGATTTCTTTTTGAAAAAGAAGAACTGGCTTTCTTTGAATTTGAAGTAATAAGACTATCCCAATTATGACATTCATGGAGAAAGAATCTTAATAAATGCAAAGAGGAAGCATCTTTTATCCAATAGCGAAGAGCCTGAACCAAGATTTCCAGATGAGCTGGGTAAGGTATTAATATATCTAATACATAATTTAAATGTGAAAAGTTGTCCTCTAAAAAAGAAAATATTGAATGAATTGACCGTAAATTATCGGATTTCACTACCCCTTTCCTTTCTAGGGAAGATATTAATCGCAGAGACAATGGAATTTCCATAATGGTTGAAGAAACCTCTGACATTACTTGCGAATAAAAATTCTTGTTGTGCCCCAAAAATGGAGTCTGTTTAGAATCATTAACAGAAAGAATCAAATGATTCTGTTGATACATTCGAATGATTAAACGTTTCACAATCAGTAAACTGGATTTATTGTCATAACCTGCATTTTCCAACAAAATCGATCCATTTAAACCATGATCATGAGCAAGTACATAAATATACTCCTGAAAGATAAGTGGATATAAGAAGTAGTGAGATCTATCTAGCCCTAAATAGCTTTGGAATTTCTCCATTTGAAATTCTATTTAAATGAAAGGTAGAGAATTTTGGGGGTTATAAATGATACATAGTGCGATACAGTCAAAACAAGGTATTATAGTACAAACCGAATAGATACCTCGGATACAGATAAAACTTATCAACAGATTCTCTATCCTCTCTTTTTCCATTTAAATTTAAGTATTTATGTTCGTTTTCATTATAGGATAACAAGATGATTAGAAATCCTTTACTTTTTTCAACCCAATCGCTCTTTTGATTTTGGAAATTTTTTTTATCAATATACTGTTTCTTATACACATACTTCTCCATTATGGAATGGAGAGTGGTAATATTTAGGATTCATTAAAAAATAAAGAATACATTCCTGGAAAAAGCCTTCCCGTATTGGGCACTAATATTTTTTTAACGTCTAATTAGATCGGGTAATCATTCAAATTAAGAACGGAAGCTCGTTGCTTTTTCTTTCCCTATAATAAAAATGAATTGAAGCCATGGGCCCTATCCATTTATTAATTCGACCCAACTTGAAATTGACTTCGATTTGCTCCCTTTGAATAATTTAAATTTTAAATGAAGGCTTTGTATCGAGCCGGAAAGAATAAAATATTCTCAGAACTCTTAATTGATACGACATGCTATTTTTTCCATTCATTCCCTTTCAGGATCAGTCGTGGTCTTCCAAACTTTACCGATGGTATGGACGAATCCCTCGCTTCATCTAAATGTGTAAAAGATCCTAGCCGCACTTAAAAGCCGAGTACTCTACCGTTGAGTTAGCAACCCAAATAGAAAAAGGGTATGTAGATACAATCAGAATAAAACAAAATGATTAAATCAAAGCATTAATCATTAATCTACGAAATAAAAAAAAATATATATATATATATATAATATATAATTTTTCTAATCTATTTGGAACATAAAAATGACTAAATCAGATGAAAAAATAAAAAAATTTCCCGATCAAAAAAAAATGTAAAAAATAAATAAAGAAATGTAAAAAATGCTGGACCATCCCCTATTTCTATGTTATCCACTTTTTCAATCAAAAATCCGAGTAGCAAAGCTAATCCAACGAACCCATCATTTGAATCAACAGGTAAAAAATAAAACCTATGGGACAGAAATAAATAGAGCTCCTTATCACGATGAATTATATTTGTTCGATACAATATTGTCAATATAAAGGTTAATAAAAGAATACGATGGAAAAAATACAAGAACTAAAATTGAAATAATAGTAAAAAAACTTGTGTTGGATTGGCACTGCATATGCATATATACTAAAATTTTTAGTTTAGATAGAGAAGAAATAAAGAAAAAGTAGAAAAAGGATTTATGCAATCAATAGTGTATTGAATCCATATATAATAAGTCGAATAAAGAACTTCGATTCCTTTTGGTATTAGAGTTCGTATGAAAACCACCCGATTGCAGGTAATGCCAGAATTTTCTATTTTGTAAGGATCCATCAAATAAGGTTTCCTTAGAAAAAGATTCTATAAAAGCAATGATAAATAGATACGAATAGAGCAAGAAAAGAAGGAAATAAAAAAACATAGTATAGAAAAGATATCCAAAATGATATAGAAATCACTATCCTATCCTTAGTTTTTATTTCCTTAATTTAATTGAATTTCGTTTGATTAGGGCAAAGTTCCTTAAAAACCTCTGCCTTTTTTAAAATATCCTGAACAGTTCCTGTAGGCTGAGCGCCTTTTTCAAGGAAATAGAGAATAGCGGGAACGTTTAAATAAGTTTGATTCTTGATAGGATCATAAAAACCCACTTTCCGAAGATCTCGTCCTTCTCTTCGGGATCGAACATCAATTGCAACGATTCGATAGACGGCTCATCGGGATAGATGTAGATGAAAAAGAACTCCCCCCCCCCCTAGAACCGTATAAGAAGTTTTCTCCTCGTACGGCTCGATAAAAAATGATTCGAAGTTTTGTCTATGGATAAAATTAGAATAAATAGGAAAGGAATCCGTAAAATAAATTAGTCTATATTTTAACTCATAGTCATTTTTATTTAGCTTCCTTACTGAAAAAAAATCATTTGTACTCATAACTCAAGTTCAATAATTCTCAAATATCTTAAATAAATTAATATCTTAAATAAATTAAGATTTTTCTTTTTTGAGTGGTCTTTAACCCCCCCTTTTTTCGTCTCGTTTAAAATATATTTGGATTCTTTATTTGGATCCGTGAGACAATTGAAGTGGTGTTTCCTTGTTCTGGGATCCTTTATCTTGGTTTTAAATCATTGGGTTTAGACATTACTTCGGTGCTTCTTAATCCTTTCAAAATGGTAGCAACATACCCCTTATTGTGATTTCTTTCTATCAAAGAATCATACCGATGGTTGATTCGTGCGCGATACACTGTGGATCGAAAAAGTTTTAGCGGTTCCAACAAATTTTTTTGAATTGAAAATTTGCTAGAATCGGATCCTTTCGATTTCTATATCGAAGATATACTTACGAAGTTGTTCCAATATATTGATTGGCATTAACCCTAGATCGTTGCCCCTGAGAAATTAATAAATACTTTCTACTCGAGCTCCATCACGAACTATTTACATTACAACCCAATAAAAAAAGAAGGGTTCTAGTAGAATAGAAAAACGACGTCGAGCCAAGAGCACCTTCATTCCTATATAAAATGGTGGATGTAAGAATAAGAATCCACACCGGATCGTGTCCTTCAAGTCGCACGTTGCTTTCTACCACATCGTTTTAAACGAAGTTTTACCATAACATTCCTCTAATTTGGAACCAGTATGGAATTGATTCAATTATGGAATCATGAATAGTCATTGGTTCAGTCGGTACAGAGACATAGTCATTTATATTTTTTATTATCTACATAGATAATAAAGATTTTTCTGAAGAAATATTAGCAAGACCCCGACTTTTTGTTTTGTATGAATGGAACTTTTTATATAAATCTCTATCTCAAAAAAATGTCTAACAGAAATATCCAGAAATATAAATATAGAAATAACATAACTAACAGAAATCACACGAATAAAATAAATAAATTCTATTTGACTCTGCCTCTTCAAGTGACTCAATAAGATAGACTGACCCATTCCAACTTCCCAAAACTTCCCAAAGATTCAATCCATAAAGAATCATTACAAATCTTTATACTTGAAAAAGTTTCTTACTTCTACATCATTATTTGAGTCAAGTTTTACAGTAAAGACTCCATTTGATTATCATAAGAAAGATAATTTTCTGTTTCTTTTCGAATGGAATTGTCAATGATGTAAAGCAAATAATCTAAATAGATCGAACAATAAAAAGAAATATCATTTTTAAATATTTAAAATTTAATATTTTAGGGATGCAAATTATTTTTCACAAAAATAGAAAGACTTTTTGTCACTGAAATAGGATAACAATACATACCTATAGGCTAAGCACTTCCTCTTTTATATGTATTTTCATATTTTGTTTAACCTGAGGTTAAGTAATCTTTCTACAGATCTATGTCCCATCTTATCTTTATCTGGATCACAAAAGGGTTTAGTTACTTTTGCATGTCATTTGAACTCGATTTAGTTCAGTTTGTGAAAAATTCAGATATGATTCCGAAAAGAATCATTCAAAATCAAAAAAGAAAGAGGAATAATATTCTATCCAATATTAGACCTTGAAACAGAACCTTGTTGAACAAAAAGAAGTATTCGGATACAAGGGATATGTTCTGGGACGGAAGGATTCGAACCTCCGAATAGCGGGACCAAAACCCGTTGCCTTACCGCTTGGCTACGCCCCATTTCTATTTTTATTGGACACTAATACTAATAAAGAATAATATTGGTATTAAGTGTTCGTCAATTTCAGTCCAACTATCTATATAAAATCTTTCTTCTTTATAGAATTTATTATAGATTCGTTGCTAGGATTTTGACATGTGTATATCTAGAATTCAACTTAATTTATTGATCATTACATATAATTCAATTAAGATATTGTATGAAAGTATGATTTCTTCTATTCTCCTTTGAGAATTGGAGGATTTTTGATTGAGTGGAAAAAGAAGGATTTTTTTGTCTACCTTACTTTCTTCATTTTTCCTTATATCAATAACTCAATCAAAATGCAATTATCTCGACGAAAAAAATGTCTGTTATGCTTAATATCTTTAGTTTGATCTGTCTTAATTCTGCCCTTTATCCGAGTAGTCTTTTCTTCGCCAAATTGCCCGAAGCCTATGCTTTTTTGAATCCAATCGTAGATGTTATGCCAGTCATACCCCTGTTCTTTTTTCTTTTAGCCTTTGTTTGGCAAGCTGCTGTAAGTTTTCGATAAGATCTTTAATAGTATCCTAGAAAATTCATGATTTATTCGATAAAAATGATAACAATTGATAAGATCAAATAAGTCTGACAGTATGAACCTTCAATTCAAACATTGAAATTCTCGGATAGCCGCGATAAATCCGGCTCGCCCCATTTCCCGATTTTAATCCTTTTTCCGGGAAATACCTTATTAGCTTAGGGTCGCTTACAATATCTAATTGTGGGTATGAAATTTGTGGTAATCAAAGACTCTTATTAAAAATTTCAACTTCATTTGAATTTCTGAACATTCTTTTCTATTTTTATAATTCATTTCTTGGTGTCAAAATAGGATATGTGATATAAAAATGGAGGATCTATTATCTTTTCTTTTCTCGTTTTTCTTTTTCAAAAAAATGATCTTGGAGGTTGTGTAATGCTTACTCTCAAACTTTTCGTTTACACAGTAGTAATATTCTTTGTTTCTCTCTTCATCTTTGGATTCCTATCCAATGATCCAGGACGTAATCCTGGACGTGAAGAATAAAATAAAAATTTCGTTTTTCTTGCTTGATTTTACAATTTTATTAATATTTTATTTTAGCTATTCCACACATTTAACTAGGAAAAAAAAGAAACAGGGGTTTGCTAAATTTGAAAAAAAGAAAGAAAAATAAATAAAAAAGAAAAATAAATAAATAGAAAGTCATCAACGGAAACGGAAAGAGAGGGATTCGAACCCTCGGTACGAATAACTCGTACAACGGATTAGCAATCCGCCGCTTTCGTCCACTCAGCCATCTCTCCCAATTGAAAAAGATAATTACTATGTTACATTACACATCAAGTAAGGATTAAAGAAAGTATTTCTTTCACATTCTTTATCGTTATTATATAATTAGCAATTCCATTTAGATGCTCGAAAGATCCAAATAGAAAGATAAATAAAGAAGACCTTCTTGCTTTTATTTTGTTCGAAGTGCCCTTTTCTTTTGGCCTGGCCCGGTCAATACCCAGCCGGGCCTTTTTTTGTTCAAAAAATTCCCTTTATTTTTTATTTATAGGCAACATACTCTAAATAGCCAATTTGGTATCTGTGTAACACTTTCCGTTCTGGGGTTTACATATACTTATCATTTTTGTTATAATGTAAATTGAGAAGGATTTTTGATTCAAAAGAATCAATTAAGTATGTATCAATTTGTATTTTCTTATGTCATTAGGCAAACCAAATTTTAGATTCAAATCCAAGAATCATTCACGAATTCTCAGTCAACGAATAGTTAATGGTTCCCATTTGTCATAAATTTTAGTTTTTTGAGTGAAAATATACATTTTCTTTTTCAATATAAAAGTGAGGGTAAGCATTGTGTGTTTTGAGATACTATACAATCAATCGAAGGGGTAGATCAAATACAATCAAAAGGGGAAAAAGGGTTTCTTTTCTAATTTTTATCAATTTAGAAAAAGGATTAAAAAAGGGATGCAAGTACAATAAACTAAAATTTAGTAATCCAACCCCAAAAGGGAAATTTTTATCCTATTGTGTATCGTTTTGGCGGCATGGCCGAGTGGTAAGGCGGGGGACTGCAAATCCTTTTTCCCCAGTTCAAATCCGGGTGCCGCCTCATCAACAAACGAATCGAAATCTCTTATTCTGTTCTGCTGATATAACTCAACCAAATTTTACCCAGCAGAACAGAATAAGGGGACTGTTAATACTTGGTTGATTCTAAACATCCGTTCTGGGGATTTTGTAAAAGATTGGAAATCTTTGAATCCAAAATGAAAAGAAAGATTATAATGGTCGAAGCAAGACTTCCCGATTCCTTTCTACTACTAATGTAATGTCTACTGATTGGGTCTTTATTGGATAGCCAGCAGATAATTTAACTACTGGTTGGGGGAAGTTCTTTCTATACTGTAATCTACATATATAGACTCGCGAGAATCTCTGAGTGTTCAGGCATTCAATCACTATTAGATTGAGATGGATAATTTACTTTTTTTTTTAACCCCTCGTCAAGAGTATAATATAATATCTCCCAACTCCTTCAGAGAGACAATCGGGAAAGGGTACTAGATCAAATAGGAAAAAGTTTGTAATAGATAGCAATTGATCTATTTTTACTTTGAAGGGTAAGAAAAAAAAGGAATGGACCCTCTTATTTTATTACTAGATGTTCCATTAGTAAAGTGTGATTGTTTATTTTACTTGTGTTTAGTCTTTCCCGATTCGAAATCATATAGGAATTTTTGAAATGTATTTATTTGATTGGTTCATCAATAGTGTTCGGCCAGAATCCCTTTTTGACTCTGGACCATTCATTCTACTATTATTAGTGAGCAATAATGGAATAATTCTATCATAGAGATAAGGGACATAATTCACATGGATATAGTAAGTCTCGCTTGGGCTGCTTTAATGGTAGTCTTTACATTTTCCCTTTCACTCGTAGTATGGGGAAGAAGTGGACTTTAGAAGCACTCCTAATTTAGTTAGGAATGAAACGGTATCAATTGTTTTATAGATCGTTCTGCAACGCATTTTTTATTTGAATTGAAATCATTTTCAAATAAAAATATCTTCATTTCCAAATTCCATTGGATTCTAGTTGGATTCTAGTGGAGAAATGTATTCTATAACAGTAAAACAATTATTTCAGATTCATCGGAATAAATAGATGTATCAAAGAAATAGAATTGGGTCCTACGTCAATTCCATATATGGATTAATAACTACATATATTGAAGATAGAAGCTAATATGGATTAATAACTACATATATTGAAGATAGAAGCTAATATAGTATACCAACTTTATTAGAAACAATTTTATACACTACTATAACACTAATAGAGAGTATGGTAAGTAAGAAATAAATTTATTTCTTACTTACCATACTCTCGGATCTCATAGAATACCGCCGATTATAGCCCGTTGATTTCATTTAAGACGCAAAAATAGAATACTTTTCATTTGATTTCTTCAACTATTGATAATAATTCAGAAGTCAAGTTTCATTTAAAGTAATTAATCATTTTGACTGACTGTTTTTACGTAAATTATAAGTAGAAAAGCAGTAGGAACTAAAATGAACAGTGCAGTAGCAATAAATGCAAGAATATTTACTTCCATAATCTGATCGTTTTTTTTATTTCACAATAACTCGGGATTTAATCCCATAGAGATGATAAATCTTTCACCTGTCAATTCAATGAATGCATTAACTATCGATGATCTTGAATCAGATCAATATCATGAATAACAATATCTGAGCTATTAAATTAATTCGTCGTCGAGAATTGAATAGTATAACATACGAACATCTTTTATCCATACCGAACCCAAGATTGTATTCCCGGACCAATCAAAAATTCCTTTACTTTATTTATCCTTATTTTCTGTTATTTCTTTTCTATAACCTATCTTTTCTGTTATTTCTTTTATATAACCTACCTTAGGTCTTCCTTATAGAACCATCAAACGAAATCTAACCACCCGTCCGAACTACAAAACCCCAACAAACAATACAAGCGAAGTGGAAAAAGAGAGGAATTAGGTTCTAAATTTTAATGATCTAAATTTATTTGGAAAACAAAGAAGTATGAGAAAGATGAGTCGCGGGAGAAAAGATGGAATATTCTATCAACTTCACTATTTTAGTTATTTTCATTTTAGTTTAGGGTTTGTTCTTTCTTCGACAGAATCCTGAAAAAAAAAAAAAAAAAAAAAAAAAAAAAAAAAAAAAATAATAATAATAATAAGGAAAACCCCTTCGGAATTCAATTATACTCTCTGTCCCTTCTTTCACATAAAATGGAGAGGCGAATTGATGTACTTATTGGGTCCGTCGGGACTGACGGGGCTCGAACCCGCAACGTCCGCCTTGACAGGGCGGTGCTCTTGCCTATTGAACTACAATCCCAGGGAAATAAGAAGAGATCTAGCAGAAATTTTGGATTCTTTTTTATTCTCTCGTATCAGGTATTTCTTAAGGTTCTACCATCTGATAGTAGATTGACAAATTGTTGGGCCGAGCTGGATTTGAACCAGCGTAGACATATTGTCAACGAATTTACAGTCCGTCCCCATTAACCACTCGGGCATCGACCCAACGCCTAATTCATTTTAGACGTTCCATAATCAACTTCCTTTCGTCTCCCAGGCAGATTTGACAAATACATATCACTTGATCTAAAATACAAAGTCCCACTGAGTAGACTATTAGAAGGACTTGACAAATATGGATCACTTGATAGGAAATCCCACTCCTATAGTCTTGAGTCTTGGTACACCCCTAGAGGGACTTGAACCCTCGTTTTCTCCGTGAAAGAGAGAGGTCGTAACCACTGGACCATAGGGGCCTATGGCCACCTTGATTCATAAATCAACTAGAAATAATAGGTCCCGGCCACCTTTAGGAAATAAAAAAGCACTAGAAATACAATAGGTAATAAGACAAATACAATAGGTAATAAGAAAAATACCATAGGTATAATGCCTAAGGCTACCTTAACTTAATATAACTCAGGCCGAGAGCCGCCTTTAGGAGATGAATAGGAGATGAATCAAACCGAAAAACTCGTTAACTATTCTGGAGGTTAATGGTAATCAAAGT